AGAACTAAGGGACCCTTTCTTGACAACTTCCGCGAAAGATAGCACCGGAGCTCTCTTGTCCAATATAGGAGACAAGACAGACGAAATCCCTCTTTTCTCTATGAAAGTCCTTTTTTTTCCAAGACTTCTTTCTCTCCTTCGGCCACCACCGCTTCTCTCCATTCTTTCTTGTCTCAGGCAATCTCGTATTGCAGAAAATCAAAGAATTTGAGGCTTCGGAAAAGGTGCTCGCACAGGCATGGTCTTCCAGTCTACTCTTTGGAAGAGAGTCAAAGAACCCGCAATTCCGAGGGAAGGAGCCCACTCGATTGACAAGCATAGCTTTGATAGCTGCTTTATTCGCCTGTGAACCAGGAATTGATTAAAAGGAAGCGAGCCATAAGCAGTGATAGCCTCCCTCCCATCTCTTTCTTTTCTTCTCCCCGGTAAACAGAGACTTTCCAGGTAAAAGCCTTTTTGGGGGTCCAAGGGCCACCCCTACTACCCAATTCCTGTCTTCGGAACTACGAAGATAGGTGACTTTCCGCGATGGCCCTCCACCTCGTTGGGAAAAGTGAAAGGAAATAACAAGCCCTAAACTAAATACCAACTAGCAGCTTATCCACCACCGAACACAGACTCATGTTGGCGATGCCATGGTCAAGTAAGAGGACGACCCATTCACCTCAAAAGAAAAATCTCGCCTCTCAAGTAAGCCAAACGATTGACGTCAAAGAAAAGGACCACCCGCCCAGCAAAGAGCGAGGTCTTTCAGCCACAAAAAGAGTGGAAGGCGAGAAAGGGAAGAGGGAGGGACTCATGTAATAGAAAAGCTTCAATACTGTGTGTGTTAGACTTCCCCCTTCAAGAGCTCCGCTAGTTAACATTGGGGACTAGCCTATCGTATAGAAGAGATAGAGTCTATCCTTAATTGATTGAGTATGACACTCTTCTAATTAGAAAGCGCTAATCTTTCTTTAATGAATGAATTGGCGCAATCACTCTTGTCGGAGCCTTCTTCTCCAAAGAAACTCACTTCTAGGGGAGCGGGGCTCTCTACAAGGATTCTGGAGATCCGGGGAGAGGAAAGAAGATTATAGACTAGTCCAGAGCCAGAGTTCAGTCAAAATAAGTCTCCATCCATCACATCGTATGGAGTGGAAGAAAAAAGGTTAAATACATACGTCAGCGACGGTGCGGTCTTCAAAGCGAACCAAGTGTATCAAGGAAGCGGAAACAAGAACTCTTAATCAAAGCCAGCATTTTCTGGTGGTAAGGCTTCTTTCAAAGGTGCAGACCGGGGAAGGTAGTGAAAAACGCAGACAGCCGCGAAGATGAGGCAATGAAGATTGTATGCTTTCCTTTTCACTCCTCAAAATGAAAGCTAAACTAAACTCTCTTTCCCGTTCAGAAAGAGGACTCTCATACAAGACGCATTGCCCTTTTTTGATCTCTCCCATGTGTAATTTGTGAAAGAATTAGATTTCCTTTGTAGTTCACTAAGAGGGAGTTCGCATCAGTACTTCGCAGGAAGGGTAAAAAACCTCTTCTATGAGCTACAAATAGCTAGCTTTGAAAGAACCGACTTTCACCTTGAAAGCAACTAGAGCTTCTTCCCCGTGCATGCATGGTAACAATGATTAGCACTTCCCATTCTTCCTTTCTAATCGATCGAGCCTCCCCAGGGTAGCAGTCTTTAGCAACCGTCCATGCAAGAGTAGCACTTGCGCCTATAGCAAAAGTGAAAAGACCACCTGCGAATAAGGTAGTGATGCCTCTTGACAAGGAGAAAGCTTTGTGCAGTACTAAAGCAAAGATGATCATGCCGCTTCGTGGATCTTATGAAGAGCATTCGCTGGTATCAAAACAAAGTAAAAGCAGGTCTGATTCATGGCATTCCGAAAAGGCGGATGAAGAGGCGTTCGAAAAAAGAATGAATTGAGTGGAAAGTTTTTAGTGTAGGAATCTAGGCATCCGCGGATGACCGCCCTTGAATCATCGGCTAAATTCGCCGGATACGGAATGGCTTAAGTAGAACTAGTCCGGTGCCGCTCCTATCTCTAAAGGGCTGTCTATTTTCTTCGCTAAAAATGCGAAAAAAACCAATCCGCTATTGAATGACTTTGTCTTTCTAGGAGAATGAACGAAAGATGGAATTCAAAATAAGATGAGCATGAGCAGCGTATAGTCTTGCTACTGGCGGGGGATACTAAGGGGATGCTCTTGGGAACGCAGGGAAGTCTACTTGACTCTGGAAGTGCTAGTCGAAATCTCCTTTGTCCCGCCTACAAAGGCTTAGCTCATTGGTGAATTGTTCGTCACTCTGGACTGAAGACTTCATCACTTATTCCCAAACGTATAATGGCTTTCGTCAGCGCTCTATACTGACTCTCCTTTCAGCTCTCCTGACCCGGGCCAAAAAAGGGGAATGAATCGGATAAGTCCGCTGGCGACTTCAAATCCGCGTCTAATTTTGCTTCTTTGTCCAATTCAAAGGAATGGAATCGAAATCCTATTCTAAATCTTGCGCCCTTATTTGAGACTAAGGCAGGCTTTCGTTCTTTCGACTGATTGCCTTTCCTGGCAAAACTTCTTTGACTACATAGGGTCCACCCCAATTGGGCTTGAACTTTCCTCTAGGATCCTGGGGAGGAGCCCGATTCTCTTTAACACCAGATCCCCTTGTTGCACATGTCTGATCTTTACCTTCTTATGGAAGGCTTTGGCAATCCTCTTTTTATAACCGCCTTCATCCTCTGTTCTTCTATCAGATTCAGTTGCTCAAACCTGCCCCCTGTCCATTCTGCTTCCGGTATTTCGGATTCCAGGGTGACCCTAAGGGATGGAACTTCCAATTCAACAGGTAGCACTGCTTCCATCCGAGTAGCGCCGGTGGAAGTCCGAATGGAGGTCCGATACCCCACAGGGCCAGTGGCAACTTTTCGGGCCAATCTCGATATGTGTCTGTCATCTTCCGCAGGATCTGACCTATGTTTTTCTTTGCTGCCTCCACTGCTCCATTGGTCTGAGGCCTGTACGGCGAGGATTTGTGCTGTTGTATCTGATACCGAATGCACAGCTGCTCAACTTCTTTTTTGAAATGAGATCCCAGATCTGAAATTCGCTCGTGCGGTACTCCATATCTGCAGATTATGTTTTCTTTAATGAACTTGGCCACTTTAGCCGATGTCAGTGTTCGATAAGATGCCGCTTCCTCCCATTTGGTAAAGTAATCAATTGCCACTAAGATGTATTCGTGTCCATTTGATGCTTTGGGTGTCACCTTTCCGATGATGTCAATTCCCCATGTGCAAAATGGCCATGGAGAGGTAAGATTGTGAAGTAAGGCCGGAGGCACATGAATCAAGTTTGCATGAATCTGACACTTGTGGCACTTTTTAACGTACTGATGGCAATCGTTCTCCATTGTTATCCAGTAAAAGCCTAGCCTCATGATCTTTTGGCCAAGATTCTCCCGGGACCACAGACCTCATTGTGGGCATCTTCCCGCTTTTTCCTCTTTCACACATAAAAAAAGTAGAATCCCATCGTAGGAGCGTTTATAGCCACACACAACGAATTGCATTGCCAACCTCCGGATTGTCTTCTTATCATTTTCCGTTCATGTTCGGGATACGTTTGGTGTTCAATATCTTCCCTGATGTCAGTAAACCAAGGTTGACCTTCGGGTGCCCTTTCAATGGCCCAAATATCACTATGGGGGAGTAAACTCAACTATTTCTATTAGGTTGCAATATACCGGGCTGCTTCTTTGTTCTATGGTGATTGGGCGGACTTTCACTCCCTCAGATTGTCCGAAATGGTTTCAATTACTGCCTGCTTCGTTTTGTTGTCATCACCACTGGTTAGACTAGTGATAAGCCTCTTTAGAGCCTCAGATTTGCATGTTTCCATAAAAATCTGTCTATTATCACTTCAGTTGACTCGTCGATACCGTCAACGAGATCTTCTTTTTCTGGATCATCGTTCCGCAGCGACGAGGCGGATAAGATTACGAATTCTCCTTCGGAGTTTCTTCTCTAACTCCAACTCCTCGGCCTTTTTAGGGAATTTGTTGTTTTCCGAGGTGTTCGAGTTAGAGATTTCTTTTTCTCCGTTGATATCCCCAGGAAAAGAGTTGAGATCCAATTCTTTTGGGGGTACTATTGAGATCCAGAAGCGGCCGGTTCGAAGGGCCGACACCGCTTCCGATAGAAAGAGGAAATCCGTCCATTGCAGACAGAAAGAAATCGAAACGCAAAAGAAAACCACTAAAGACCATCACGGTGGTATTGATTAGCAGTCCTTTAAGAAAGGAAAGAATCAAAACAAAAAGAAATTTCAATAATCTAACAATCGCAAAAATGGATAGTAGATTAACAAGTTTCTTCTTCATTGTCTCTTTCCGAATTCATATTGTTCGCCACATCAAGGTGACAGGATTCGAACCTATGGCCCTCTGTACCCAAAACAGATGCGCTGACCAGACTGCGCTACACCTCGTCTCACCCCCGGAGCATATAGATCCACCCGATCGATGAACACTTGAACCGAACTCGCCCATCCTTTTGGGCACAGGGACGCGAGAACCAATCCGAGTAATCCACCGCTTTTTTAGAAAATATGCATCCTGCACTATACGGCTTTTTGGCTTCCTCTTTCACTTGAATTTAGAAATCCGGCTCGCTCCCCTTTGGACCCTTCGCCCGTTTAGAAGTGGATTCGAACCACTGACACAAGGATTTTCAGTCCTTTGCTCTAACCAGCTGAGCTACCTGAACCACTTTCCTAAAGTCTGTTTTATTCATCGAATAGCGCCACTTGACTAGTAAGGGAAAAGCCCTTTACTAAGAAAAAATAGATAGGGTATAGGGCTTTTTTCGCTTACTAGTCAAGCTTTCGAGCAGCTCTTTCAACTGCCGCCTAATCTCCCAACATGCTCAAGAACCGAGAGCCGCCCAGGGACTGGACGGCCGGAGGGAGCTTGCTTATAGAAAGAAGATAGGTCGGTCAAACAAAAACAACGCGCAACGGGCTCTCCGCTCCTAGTAACTAAGTGGTGCTATTCTGTCCTCCGGGGGACTCCACCAAGAGGTTCTTTCTCTCACGTAATTTCGCCCGCCCGTTCCACTTCCGCGCCGGAGGAAATGGGATTCGAACCCATGATACAATCTTTCTTGTATGTCGATTTAGCAAACCAATGCCTTAAGCCACTCAGCCATACCTCCAAGTTGTTGATCGGAATTTTATGTGCCGGGTTTGGTTGGTTGCCCGAAGGGCTATCTGATCCGATCAACTGCGTAAGCCGTAGCGCGCTAGCGCGCGTACTCTTCCTCTATCTATGAGCGAGACTCTATCCAGATCTATGGATCTCCCCAGCATCAAAGCGAGACTCCATCAAAATCTGCCACTCGTTGGGCGACGCCTTCTTTTCTATGAGCACCCCACCACTGAATGATGAACTTTGCCAGTCTTCGCCTCCGACCCGACCAGGAGAGAACACAGGGTCAAGCCAAGCCCTTACCCGCCTGAATTGAATTCATATCTCCTTCGTCTGGTCGAGAAGGGAGAAAGCCCGGGGAACTGGACTGTGACTCTTCTATTACATTACGGAGAAGTCCATTCTCGTCATGATCGATCCACGTCCTACCGTAGTGCCCGGAGAACCAGGCTTGCTTAGCTTACTAACGCGAAGGATTTTTCGTTGATTGCACGAGCTAGCCAGTAAATCCAGCCTTGCCTCCCATACTCACCTCAACCTGCTTTCTCTTTTTCTTGTTTTAGACTTGGATCTATGGGCCCCCTGCTCGAAGAGATGGTCATCTGTGCTTCACAGCTACTGGTGTCATCACCCTGCAAAGAGGTGGAACCAACCAAGATGTATGTCGTCCGACCCAACCTCAGACTCTTTCTTCCCGACCTATTTGACTCTCTGGCCGCAGTTATTTAGGTGGTATCCCGAGATTGAAGAGATCGAATTCCTCCCGGGAACACACGAAACAAAGATATGAACTAGGTAAATAGAAATGGAAAATAGATGTTTCAAATTCATCAAAATCAGAAGCTTTTTCTACATCCATATGATCTACTAAAGTAGATCGGTATTGCCCATATAATGAAAGCAGATCTTGGTCCATGGAGTCCCAAGATGGTAAGAACTCCAACCTGTCCGATGCTTCTTCGGCCAAATACAATATACAAGTGGGACCTGCACTATGAGCAAGCTGTGCGAAAAACCGCTTCTTTTTTCCGGTTTCGCAACAACTTGGGCGAAATGGGGTTCTACCGGGAAACCATGGATTTTTGAGTTTTCGCCATTGGTTACTGGTCGAGCCACTGGAATGGAATGAGATAAGAATCTCTGGAGATCTTTCCTCTCCACTTACTCGTAACAGGCTTTCCCTCTGTAGAAGACTTCTTCCGAATGGCATAATTGTACTATTTTTTCCTCGATCTTCAAAGAAGACTGACTCCTCCTACTCCTCCTTCTCCTTTAGGATAGGATCGTCGTTGGTCCTTCTTTCACTAATGATCTAATGATCTCACCATTTTCTAGTAGTTCGCGCGAACGCGCGAGGGACTATCCTTTCTATCGCTTGCGCTTGCTTTTCACTCTCAAGGCAACGGTCTCTCTCTTCTATAAAGCGAAGCAAAGCGCATGGCGCTGAAGTGAAGAAAGCTCAATAAACACACACGAACACGATGCAGGGCATAGCATAAATGAGACCGCTGATCATTTCATAAAACATATATGCTTGACCTTTCTCGATGCTTTTTGGGGGTGACTCACCAACCGACCCAGCAGTGATCGATGACAGAATGGTACGAACAAATCAAAGTCATTGGATTTGGTAGTTCTCCATTGACTTCTCTCTTTACCCCTTTGCATATGTTCCTAAATGGGTGTGCACCCCCGGCAGGGGCCGGCCTCCCACTCTCTTATGCAGCATTTATTAGCTTCTCCGGAGGAACCGGTATCACAGGTTCCCGACCCATTAGAGAATGGATTCGACTCTTTGCCGAACTTAGTAGATTTAGGCGATCCGGATCCAACTCCGGATATAGATGACCTTCTCTATTCTTCCTATGAAAATCTCTATTTGGCCGTTTGCCAAATACTTTCTAAAGAGAATCTTTTGATCCCAGAAAACATCTCCATTTTTGAGATAACACGGTTCTCTCTATTTGACGAGGAAACCGATCTTATCTTTCTGAATGATATATCCAGCGATCTATTCGTTTTTGGTCAACACTCAGAGTACTTCCAGTTATTTCTTGACTGTCTCCAACACTTGATTGCCGTGTGATAAAATCGTTGGTAGGGATCGAATTCTCCATTCTTTTCAAGTGCTTTAGAAAAAAGTGGGCGCATAAGACATTTCTTTTAGTTTTTGTTCTTCTTCGTCTTTTAGTAACAATGAGGGGGGGTACTCCCATTGCGTAGTTGACTTCAGGGTGGGAGGAGGCTTTGAAATAAGACTGGAGGAGGCCCCCAGTCTGTTTGTTTGGAATGTAGGTGTCCAAGAAGAAATAGAATGGAACCGAGGTTATGGGAGTAAGTGGAGTTGGGCGGGCTACTCTCCAGGGCCTCACCGATAGATAGATAGAAAACCCCGGCAAAGGACTGCACTTTTTTGTCTTTTTGAAAATGCCTTTGGAAAGACCCCATATGCATATGGTTCATCCACCCACCCCTATGATAAAGGAAAGATTCCTCGGGTAGGTCAAAGAGAGCTGGGGAAGGATCATCCCATAGGCTTGTTCTCTCAGGGTCAGTGGTGGGTAGAGTGCTCCGACAATGACTTCTTTTAATGCTCTTTCTGATCGACATTAAGCTTTCGCAGTCAATATCTGAGATTGATGATGTAACTAAGTGGGTATCACGATGCCTTATCTATCCAAGACAGAATGCCTATGATTGGACAAGGCAGTAGGAAAACCAATCCCAAAAGGGGTAAGAATTCAGAATATCTGAATTCGTGTATTTAAGTAGAAGAATAGCCAACTATGGCTTGTCGGGATATGAATGAAATGGTGCTCCACAAGGGCATCTTCTAAGTCATTTTCAAAGCAATAAGAAAGTCTTTGAATGATTCTCAAGGGCTCTAGTTCATCCATTGATTAGATTTATACCATCTAACTCAATAAGAAAACTAAGGGCTAGATTATTAATCATCTCAGTGGGAATTTACCTCAAAATGATGTCTATAGGCTGACCTTTTCGGATTAGTAACGAAATTCACCAATCCAATCAATTTGATTAAGTCGACCTATGCTTTCCATACTTACCCTGACCCATCCACTTAGCTCTAGCTTCGGCCGATCCTTCGTCATATGCTTATTAAAAAGAACTCTTGCTACGAAGTTTTTGGAGAGAGTCCCTTTTTCGGGATAGGCAGGATATCTTGTTTTGGTAAAACTGGTTAAAAATAGGAAGACTCCTTCATAAGTGGTTCTTGCTTAATTATCATAGAATTCATCGCTACTAACTAGAAGAAGTTCCTGGGCTAAGAAGAGCTCCCCTGTCAAGCCTTTGATTCGACTTTTGACAATGCCACTTCGAAAGAAAGGGAACCTGTTGGGTTGGGAGAACCTAGATATGTCGATTTAGAATAAGCCGGGAACGAAAGGTGAATGGAGGGGTGCCCGCTCGAGTTACTGCAGGTACACTTTTTGCCTAGGAGTGATTCCTTCTCAGGCCTTCTAAGTCGAGTAACTGGGGACTACCTCCTCGCTGGAAAAACTAGATTCTTGCTTTGGGCAATTCTTGACTGGAGGGGAGAATCGATCTCAATTCTTGAAATCGGGAAAAAGTCTCCTACAAGTGTGGTCTTTCTCGGTCAACTGGAAATTGTAGAACTGTAGCAGCTCTCCTAATCGGTCGGTAGGTCCTTCCTCTAGTTCAAGAGTTCTAGTACTTGCGTTGCGGTCCGTCCATTAGTTCGATGATTCTTCTTCGCTTTGTTGGCTTGTTCAATCAATCTCATAGGTTCCCATGGCTCGTCCTATAGGAAGGGGGATATCCGGGAAGTCAAGGTGCGATAAAGAAGCTTTTTCTGAGCGTATATAGTGGTATAGTCCTTAATGCGCAACAAGGGAGCAAGAAAAGGGCTGCGCTTCTTTGTTCGCTAGGCTTTCGCGCTAGTCGTGAATCCCTAGCTTGGTTCCTGGGATATCTTGATTCTCTTTATGATGATGGTTGGGTCGGCAACAACTCCCTTTGGGGAATAAGGAATCGATCGTCAACGTCTTTGGTTCCCGCCAATCGATCTTCTGTAGGAGTAGGAGGTAGCGCGAAAGAAGAAAACTCAAACCTAGGCTCGAAAGCTGCAAGCGATTCGCGGGGGGTTTGAGGGGGGCAGGGGCTTGGTAGCTAGGAAAGTCAAGTCAGGGAGGAAGGCGCTGTACTATTGGGCAAGTAGCGGTTGTAGTCTCGGCTTTCTTGTAGCTTTGGGGATTTTTTCATGCTACTTTAGGATTCAAAAAGGCTTCAAGCTCAAGTGCAAGCTGAGTAAACTTGTTCAACTTTATTGCCAATCGGAAAAAGGGAGGGGCAAAGTCCACTCGTTATTAGTTTGTTTAAATCTCTCCTCTCGCATAGTAAATTGAGCTCGCCCTAGAAAAATCCAAATCTTGTTCCTTTGCGAGTGGAAGTCAAAATGAATACCGAGACTCCTTTCTTTTTATGCCTTATTAGTTATGAAAGCATATCTCTTTGTTTGTAATGAAAAGGAAAGAGAAGACGACTATAGAGATAAAGTCTTTATGGGCAAGTGAAACTTTCCATCTTTGTCCACTTCATGGTCATGGGCATGAGAGAAAAAAGTTATTCTTTCTGGTCATATTGATGTGAATAAGAGTAGGTGGTGAGGCAATTCCTTCCGGTCATGGATGCTGGTACATCATATTCAAATCTATCTTTTCGAAGCGAAGTCATAACTTATACCGTTTGAAAGGCGATCAAAACCTTATGAAAAAATAGATAGAATTGTTCTTTCTTTGCGGTTACGGTAAGCAAGTCTATTAGTACACAACAGTCGAAAAAGAAAATAATTGAACTGATAAGGGTGAGAACGATGTGCTTTGTATTTTGGTTTTGAACTTATAAGAGCTTTTAATTCGGAACTCAAAGTTGTTAAGTACTCTTGTTTGTTGTAAGGCTATTGGATTAGAGAATTACCTCTTTCAATTTTGCTCGCCGTTTAGGGAAAGCAAAGTGGAGGAAATAAAATGTTGGAAGCTACCACCAACGGAAAAGTAAGATTGGCTGATGGATGTTCCACCTCCGAAAGAAGGATTGATCTATTTAAGCAAGCTTTGAAAGCCCTAACTCTTGTACCCACTTCATGAATGTCTTGTCTTCGGTATAAATGATTTGAAGGCATATTAAGAAATTGGAGCTTCTCTTCTTGTCTTGAGTGATCTTCCTGTCGAGACATAACATACTAAGCTAAGTTCCCCTAATCAATAAGGCCCTTGTTTTAGAAAGAAAATAATCTTCTCCTTTGCCTCCTCGAGATGGCTTGACACTACTACAACATGTGGCATGTAAGTCGATATGTAAATTCAGTTTTTGGAAAAACTGACTTATAATGAATTTAAAGTTGATTCGGTGTAGATGTTACACATAGTCTCGGTTACGAGTGGAATCGATGCTACACGTTGACGTAGTGTCGGTTGACGTGTGGAACCGATGCTACACATGGACATAGTGTTGATTGACACGTAGGAAGGTTGATTTCCCTTTTAGTAGTGTCTTAATGGAGATCATGGTACAGATCAAGTTGATGTTCCCAAATACTCTCAAGATCCTTTGTAAGGAATTAGCACTCCAATGACTAGGGTAAAAACTAAGAGGACGAAGGAAGCTTTGCAAGGCTTGATAATGAAAGTGTAATACAAAGAGGTTATGTTAGAAGAATAAAAATCTAAATTCAAAGATTCTAAAGCTTCACCAAGGATGATCTATTACCTTTTTATGCAATGGATAGATTTAGAAGATCAAGTTGGGAGCAAAGATTGATTTAGGAAGTAATATTTTTATTTTAGCTAATTATGGGCTTTTTATTTTTAGTACTTTTAAATCTTAGTCATTTATTTAATTGTGGACTTTTTATGATTGGTAATTTTTATTTTAGTGAATTGTGGGCTTTATATTTTAAGTCTTTTAGTCTTTTATTTTTAAATTTGGATTAGGCCCAATCTATCTAGGTTTTTTTCTTTTAGGGTTTCTTACTTATTAATAAGAAGAGCTATGTAATTTGGAGATAAGACATATATTCATTAATGAAAAGAAAATTTCAGAAAGCTTCTTGCTTTGCCTTCTTTTGTTCTTGATTGAATACAAGAATATGACTTATTAAAGAGACTGATCATCCTTTTTGGCGTCTCAAGGTTTGGATTGATTTAGTTTCCTTAGAGTTATAATCGATCATTTTCAACATGTTCTTAGCAAATCAATCGTTTCTATTGCTTTGATTTCATGTGTTCCTAGGTTGTTCGCCTAAAGGGTCTACATCATGTCTACTGTCTGTCGAATGGCTACTAACACATTGCACAAGATGGCTAACCGCGAGAATAGCTTTTGGGTCGGCATAATCCAAATAAGACCAATGGTGATTTAGTGACTTACCCTACCTACTCAAGTGGCAATCAATACACATTCAATGATATGGAACATCACTTACAACATTTTAAATATAGGGTTTAGGGGTTCAAGCTATATATTCATTGATATTGAGGAAGTTGAGGAAGTAGAGGTAGATGAAATCTGTGCCATCAACTTGACTACATGGAACTTTCATTCTAGCATGCAAAATAAACCTTTCTGTCCAATGAGCTTAAAATATAAGTTCAAGCTTTGCTCTTTCGCAGTCTCCCTTTATACATTACTTTATTTCTTCTCTTGATCCTCCTAATGCGGATCAGTCTCTCTATTTATATGAACCAGTTAAACTCTCCATCTATGTTTGCATCCGAGTCGGAAGAGAAGTCGAGTCCATCTTTGTCTCTAATCAACCCTAGCTCGCTAAGCTGTTAATTTCCATGGATCCTTATAAACTTTGAGTCATGATGGAAAACGTCCCTCGTGAAAGATTAAGATAAAAGAAAGGATGGTTTAGATGCGGGGAAGAGGGGAACGAGATGGCTGGCTAAGCTGCTCCACCAGGTCTCATTTCCGGCCGGGAGATGGTTTGTATGGATGGTTCGGGCAGCCGGTTCCGGAACCACGAGCTTCCTGAGAGAGTTTGAATTAGATTCATTGTTTGAAAACGCGGATTTGGTTCACTGTCGGTCGATTGACCGGTGGTTTGGTTGTTCTTAAGGCTAAGGGATGGTGGATGGGGGCAAAGAGAAGAAGGGCTAAGGCCTCAAAATTCCACTGATTGATTCTTTGATCCCGTCCACAGGTTCAGTGGTAGGTGGTTCCCCTTGACCTAGCTTTTTCTCCTTCTCTGCGGAGAATTAAAGCAAGCCATGCTTTTGAGGATCAAAATGATGGTTAGTTCGGCTGCCTCAGAAATGCAATTTTATGCCGATTTCATTTCATTCTGTAGTACCTATTGCTTATTTTGTTGGGTTGGTTGAAGTGCTTTAATCAAACTTGATTGAGCAGATCATGTTGGGATCTTATTTTCACCATGAATGATCCTACGAGAAAACATCTCATGGCACACAATTGATCAATAAGATAGGAAAGGAAAAATAGAATATACGGCAATTCCTATCATCGTGAGATGAAAAAAAGAAGTCCTCTCCTCTGCTTTCTCTATCCCTAGCTTCTACTTTCACATTTCGGCCCGAGTCGTTGACTTTGCCCCGTCCTCCATTTTCAAATTCATTTAGTGGTTGTTCGCTTCTAAACGAGACAGTGGCTTTGATAGCGCTTTCTCAATGAGATATATTATATCGCGGTAGAGCCTCTATCTGTGTTTTGAAAAATCCCTCTCTAGTGTCATCTGCTAGCTGATTGCACAGCCTTACTATGGCTTTTAGAAAGCCGTTTATCACTCTATAGAAAGAACATCCCATACATACTTGCTTGCCCTAATCGAATGTTATCCCTTACTCCATCCCCTGAAGGAGCGTATCCTTTTTCATCTAATGCCGTCTTTTCCAACTCCCTTTCTTCCCGTCTCAGTCATCTCATCTCTCTTACCTGAACATAGAAGATAAGGGGTTAGCGAGCCGGGAAAACTACTGAATACGATCTCCCCTTATGAGCCCGAAAGCCATATGAACGAAAGCAGGCAAAAAGGTCAACTAGACAAAAGGGTACCACTCCATAAGAACAGATTCACCAGGCATTCGAAATTCTTAAATCCAAAGAAAAGAGCAGACTTTCTTCCTTTCGAGGCATACTACTATCTCAGTTTCTCTCCTTTGACGGTCAGATCGATCCCTTATTGAATTGAAGGGAATTCTTCTCGGAGTTGGGGTTATCTCCATTCTCTTTATCAATGAATAAGGGAGTCCGGCAGGAGACAAAGAAGATTAATGAAAAGGATGCATCGAGGTTCGAAGGAGTTGTATGCATTACAAGATCTCTCGACTATGTCTCATCCATACTTGGTTTAAGTTGTTAACTCTCCATAAAGAAAGAAAATAAGCTATATAGCCGCCTTCATTGCTTCGGTGTACGGTTGACATCTTTAAGGGAATGCGTCCTTGGCTTGTACTTAATAGTTGGGCCCAATGGTCTAACTTATGGTTGCCATGACCTTGATCCGAATAGGGGTCGAAATCCATAGTTGCACCAAGAACCGTAGCACCAAGACTACAATATGGTTGCAGCCAGAGGATGGGCCGAAGCGCCAAGTAGGAGAGGTCAGAGTAGTGGTCGCCGACTGAAAGAGATTCGCAGGTGCGCGGGTAGGAGAAGAGGTACAGTCAGTCATTCTTGGACTAGAGTGCGTGTTTATTGTAAAAGGACTATTTCCAATGGGAGGAGAAGCACTCGAAGGAGTGCATTCTAGAGTTATGATACCAGGTCCGTCGTAGGAATTCAAAGGCTTGTCTACGGTAGTGATCGATTCATTTCAAAGGGAGGGCTCCACAGAAGCTGTCAAGAGTGACTAGTTTAGGGTAAGTCGTAGGGACTCCGTCCACGGCAACTTGGAGGGTTAATAAGCCAATCCTCGTCTTAGAGCGTTAGCCTATGGAGTGTGAAAGACAAAGTATAGTTTTAGGTTGGAGTTCCTCTGAGCATACAAGACAGAGTGCCGCCCTAGGATTCGGTTGGCTCGTGGAGTATACTCTACCACTATATAGCTTGGGGGTTCGGCAAAACTCTTTGATTGGAGCTTGTGAGAAAGCCCTCGGGAATGGTAAAACAAGAAAGCGACTTTACTAAATGAAATAAGGCTCGCTTGCTAGATTCGCTCGAAAGCAAGGGCAAGGCTGCTACGCTTGTCCTAATCAAGCCAAGACTTTATGCTCTGCTCTGCGCGCTATACTTTTGCTTTTACCCGATCCCGACATAGCGCTTTGCTTTCGGAAACCTTACCAGACCACCACCCGACTTCGTTGCTTGTGTGCTTGGACATACATAGCCGAACAGGGCCTACAGAAGTCAACCTTTCTAAATGCACACGCTTTACTGTGCGGACGGAAAGCCCTCGATGAATGCCATGGCTAGAATAAGACAGCTTCGAAGACGAAGAATGCTATGGCAAACCCTACTTCTCTTTTATCTGTCTTCAACCCCTCTTTTAAGAAAGAATGGGGTGGAACCCTCAAACTAAGTGACCTCTTTTTTGTACCCCAACTCAAAATTGATCGTGTACTTCTTGTGTTTACAGCAAGATCTCTATCTAAGTGTTGACATCAAATTCCTTACGGCAGAGCCCGCTCTTGATTTATATGAATTGCTGGGCAGTTTCCTCAGCTAATTAAGAAGCCCTTCTTTCGATTGACTCAGCTACTGATACAGATGTTGGCTACTCACAGACATTCTCATATCATACAGAATCTACTGGAAAGCTAGATCTTGGATGTGCAGATTTAGTTGAATATTCATAAGTAGCAGGGTACCTGTTCTTGAGTCATATCTGCTGTCTCGACTATACACACTATTTCCTAAAAAAATGTTACAATGAAGTCCAAAGAGCAAAACCCTATACTAAAAAAAATGTAGTCGTTGAAGCCTTTCTGCAACATCTTCTGTCTATGGATTCTTTCCACGCTACGAGTCCGCTGTCAATCTTGCTTTCGACCTCACTCAAGGGAAGGCCCTATTATTGGGGATCTTCCTTGACCTGAAAGCTGGGTGGAAGGGTCTTTTTTCTATGTGTTTCGCCCATTCGAGTGTTCTTTGACAATGGCATCATAGGCACCAGGCCCTCGGTCCGTCTGTGCCGCTTCGAATGATCGGGTTTCAAAGGCTTCCCTAGCTGTGCTGATCTATCTGGCAGTTCACTACGCGCCGAATGATTCTTTGCTATTTCCTCTCTCTGTCTGTTAGCGTGACCCTACTTCTAGCCTGCTTTGTCTTTAAAGGTAACGAGACGAGCTCTCCTCTTCTCGTCTGGGCCTTAACTTAAAATAAAGCGTAACTGCCGTGTGTTAAGCTTCTTACGAGTCGATTTTCCGACTTTTAGATGAGTCCAGTCCTTAAGGAAAGACTCAAGTCATAAAGCCTATCTATGGAACCTCTGGCTTTAAGGAAGGATGGAAGTAGTAAAGCGTAACAGTTTGATTGGGTTCCTTAGATTTCCCATTAGGCTAATAAAGGGACCGGGCCGATGCTTCTATTCTAACAGCAATCTCACATCCATAGAGATGGTCTTCTTTAACCACGTAGTCTTATCTCCAGTAAAATAATCCGTCAATCGAGCCGAAACTCGACCTATGAGTGTTAAGGGAGGATTCCCCACTTAGGGCAACCAAGCACGCCCCTTTTTATTAGTACTAAACGGGGGATGGAACGAAGAAGAGAGACCGATCAAGGAAACAAACACAGACTAGCTACGCCTGCAAGATCAAGCACCTAAGACTTGAGCCCTCCTTCCCCGAGCCTAAGCGAACGAGCCTGAAAGCCAAGCCGGATACGAGTATATTAGTATTCATAGGCAAGCCCGCTCGCCACAAGCCCCGAGTAGCCTTGAATAGCTCTCTTCTCCCTCTTTCCAAAGCAATCAAAGCGCTCAGAAAACCGCGGACCTGTATAGGGCGACCCCCTAAACAAAGAAGGGCGCTAGCGCCCGCCCAAAGGGTATCTCCAATTTCTTTTCTCAACAAAAGAGCGGGGCTATTGCGGCCCTCGCTCTCAAGACTTTCGAAGATAGCATTGAGACTTTTCAATGAATACCTCGACTGACCGAGAAAAACAAGTTCCAGAGGCATCTTCCATTCATCTCGATTTGGGTTTTTCCGCACCATATTTGGATCTGCCTCTTCTTCGATCCGGAATTCCCAGCAAATCTTTGACTCCTCGAATACAATGGGATTTCACACCTGGCAAATCTTTCACTCTACCTACTCTTTATCTCAACGCTTCTTTTATCTGGTTTGCTCTTCCAAATCCAATTTTGGCCTGCGGTAATGTAATCAGGATTTCATCTCCTAAATGCTTTTTTCTATGAAAGCAAGAGATGGAAAGTGTTGTTCTAAATTCTGCCTTATTCCATGAGATCTAGAAGCACTTCTGCAACCTTCTCTCTCTAAATTTTTGTTTCCCTAGCGCTCTTTTTTTGACTTGGGGAATGCCTTAGAAGTTGTCGCTCGATCGAAAGGATATAACACATACGAAACCTTAGCTTCGCTGACTTTCTGAGGTATAACCTTCGCCACGACATTAGTGGCTTAGCCCTTCGCGCTTCCCGCAGGCTTTTTTATAGAGAGAGTAAGGCGGAAGATTGGTCCGCTCCGCAAAGCTGAGCTTTTCGGTTCGCTCCCCCTATGTGGTCGGCCTTCTTACCAGTCTGCCTCCTTTCTCTTGATGGAATATAACAATGCCCGAGCTCCAGCTTTGCTTGCCTTCTTCACCGGCGCTCGCCGGATGTATCACTCATCCCGCTACTAAGGTAAGGAGTCTTCTGTGTGTTATAATCTTTACGGGAATGAATCGCATATGTTGGTTGAGAATTGCTCGGGAATTCTTTGATAGTGACTTGGCTACTCTTCTTTTTTGTCGATCGCCCTCATTCCACTCGTCCAGCCTTCTTCACGAACTTGTACAATCGATGCCACAAAGATAGCCAACTCTATTATCGAAGAAATAAGGAAAAGGGCGACGATTTGGCACCAGATATCCGGAGGTGTGGAAAGAGCAGCTGTGAGAAGCGGAAAAACCATCAAAAAACGACGATTGTTCGTGAAGGTTTCCACAGAAAGACCCCTTAGTTCTGGCAAACGGATCACAATTACAGGTACCTGGGAGCATACCGATGGAATGAACGAAATACGAACAGTTAACATAATATGGTCATAGATCTTAGGTTGTAACTTGATCATGAGCGAATTTGTTGATGTTGCACCCACGAAGTATAGAAAGTGCCAAACATTGGGAACTACCCGGGGA